TATATATTATTTTGTGTGATTGTATAACAATGTATATACATAAAAATATAGTGAATAAATATTTGTACAGCTAGGCATGTGGGGGTAATTGGAGTACGTTGATGACAAGTCAGTCCTGCTTTTGGGGTTTGACAAGAAATATAAGGCTTGTCCAGCGTAAGGGGGTAGGGGGTTTGTCGATAATAAACGTTTGTGGCATCTTGATTATTATGTGGGGGTGGGGGCAAGATTAGGTCTCGTGATAATATTCCTTATGTACGTAACACAGGCCATGTGTGGTATCCAGGATATGTCATTATATCATTCACTATCCATTGTCTCTGAGCAATTATGAATGTTCCACCCTGTCCATCTCATTCTGAAGGAGCTCTGCATGTCAGTGAATGGATACCTAAAATAAAAATAACCAAATGTTGGTGGGGTTCTTGGCATGTGGGGTCATGGACCTATGGTACTTCTAACATTAATCAGATGCCAGTAACAAGCCGATTATGGGGATACAGCTGTCAATGGACCTGAAATAGGAACCAGATGCCAGTAATAGTTCAGGTATGAAACCCTACAGTTATTGTCCCTCATCTCATTAACTCTATGTTCTAGACAGACAAGGATGTTCGGCTCTTATTACATACCATGGTTTCAGGAAATGGCATGTTAGATCACATAGAGATAATGGTGCGTACCATTTAATGGTAGATGAAACATTGTGATATGGTGGCTAGAAATTAATGTGGATTAAACATAGTATGTCTTATGTACTTAAACAATTTAATGTATGTGTAAGCATTATGGTTATGGTGGCTAGAAATTAATGTGGATTAAACATAGTATGTCTTATGTACTTAAACAATTTAATGTATGTGTAAGCATTATGGTTATGGTGGCTAGAAATTAATGTGGATTAAACATAGTATGTCTTATGTACTTAAACAATTTAATGTATGTGTGAGCATCGTGGTATGGTCAGAGAATAGTTTAATGTAGAATCTTAGCTTTGGGAGTTAAGGGTGAGAGTTGAATTCTCTTTTCTCTGAGGCGGCGCTAGGAAGGATTTTAACCTTCGATCTTCGGTTTACAAGACCGGTGCTTTGATGTCTAAGCTACTAGGGCAGTTTCAGTTTAAGGCTTTATTTTCTAGTAAGCCAGTCAGAGGGAGGGCGATTAGGAATAGGGCAAAATAAACTGTGGAGGCTACCTGTCCGATTAAGACGAATGGGTGTTCAACTGGTTGGCCTCCAATTCATGTGAGTACTAGTATGTCGGCCACTAGGGCTCAGAATAGAATTTGAGAAAGGGGTCGGAACGTATTTCCTCGTTGTTTGGAGGTGTGGAGTATTGGCACTAATATTAGGACTAGGATAGAGAATAGAAGGGCTAGAACTCCACCTAGTTTGTTTGGGATGGATCGGAGAATGGCGTAGGCGAAGAGAAAGTATCACTCGGGCTTGATGTGTGGGGGAGTGACAAGGGGGTTGGCGGGTGTGAAGTTGTCTGGGTCGCCCAGGAGGTTGGGGGAGAATAGTGCTACGGAGGTGAGTCCGACTAGCATTAGGATGAATCCCAATAAGTCTTTGTATGAGAAGTACGGGTGGAATGTTACCTTGTCTGCGTCTGAGTTTAATCCTGTTGGGTTGTTTGATCCTGTTTGGTGTAGAAATAGGAGGTGAATTATGCTAGCCCCAGCGATTACGAATGGTAGAAGAAAGTGGAAGGCGAAAAATCGGGTAAGGGTGGCGTTGTCTACTGAAAAGCCGCCTCAGATTCATTGTACTAGTGTGTCGCCGATGTACGGAAAGGCGGAGAGGAGGTTGGTGATGACGGTTGCCCCTCAAAATGATATCTGTCCTCAGGGCAGTACATATCCTACGAAGGCGGTTATTATGGTGAGAAGCAGGAGGATTACTCCGATGTTTCAGGTTTCTTTTTGGAGGTATGAACCATAGTACATACCCCGTGCTACGTGAAGGTACAAGCAGATAAAGAAGAAAGAGGCCCCGTTTGCATGAATATTTCGGATTAGTCATCCGTAATTTACGTCTCGGCAGATGTGGGCAACAGAGGAGAAGGCTGTTGAAATGTCAGCTGTGTAGTGTATTGCAAGAAATAGTCCTGTTAGGATTTGTGTGACAAGGCAGAGGCCTAGGAGTGAGCCAAAGTTTCATCACACGGAGATGTTGGAGGGTGTGGGGAGGTCAATAAATGCTCCATTAATAATTTTAAGTAGTGGGTGTGTTTTCCGGATGTTTGCCATTGGTTTTTATAGTTGAATTAACAACGGTGGTTTTTCAAGTCATTGGTCTTGGTTAGAGTCCGAGTAAAAATTATGTTTTATTTTACTTTTTTAGTTTTAATTGGGTTAGTTTTAGGTTTGGTGGGGGTAGCTTCGAATCCCGCTCCTTATTTTGCGGCCTTGGGGTTGGTTGTGGCTGCTGCGGTGGGGTGTGGTATTTTAGTTGGGCATGGTGGATCTTTTCTTTCTTTAGTTTTATTTTTGATTTATCTTGGTGGGATGTTGGTGGTGTTTGCTTATTCTGCGGCGTTAGCTGCAGAGCCTTATCCTGAGACATGGGGGGATTGGTCAGTGTTGTTTTATGTAGTGGTTTACATTACGGGGGTTTTAGTTGTGGGTGGTTTGGTGGGGGGTGATTGGTATTCGTATTCTTGGGTGGTTGTTGACGAGTTTAAGGATCTGTCCTTGCTTCGGGGGGATTTTAGCGGGGTGGCACTTATATACTCTTTAGGGGGAGCGATATTAGTGGTGTCAGGGTGGGTATTGTTGTTGACTTTGTTTGTAGTGCTGGAGCTTACTCGGGGGCTCAGTCGGGGGGCTCTTCGTGCTGTTTAGATTAGTGTGATGAGGAGGATCGATAGTGTGGTGGTTAGGAAGAAGATTGTAAGGTATGTTTTGATCAAGCCTTGTTGAATGCTGTTTGTGGCTTTAATTAGTGGGATTTGGCTAGTTGTAATTCCTTTTGGTCCTACTTTTTCTAGTCATGTTTGGTCAATTAGGTGAGTTGCTATAGTTTGTCCTAGGCTCAGTTTAATTTTTGGGGCTAGGCGATGAATAATTGATGGGAAGTATCCCAGCATGTTGGAGAAGTTGTGTAGTGGAATTGTGGGGGTAATTTTTAGTTGTTTGTTTGTTAGGCTTGTTAGTTCTAGGGCTATGAGTAATCCTAGGGCCGTTACTAGTAGTGCGGATAACTTAAGGGTTATGGGTATGGTTATAATTGGTGTTTTTGCTGGTAAAAAGTTAGAGGTAATAAATAGTCCGGCCAGGATGCTTCCTCAGGCAAGTCGTTTGATTGGGTTGATTACTGTTGGGTTGTTTTCATTGAGGGGTGATAGGGGGAGGAATCGGGGGGAGCCCATAGAGGCGAAGAAGATAACTCGGAAGCTATATACGGCTGTGAAGGAGGTGGCAATGAGAGTTAGGGTTAGGGCTCAGGCGTTCAGGTGTGATGTGTTCAGGGCTTCAATGATGGCGTCTTTTGAGAAAAACCCGGAGAGAAATGGTATCCCGGTTAGGGCTAGACTGCCAATGGTGAGGCAGGTGGAGGTGAGCGGAAGCATGGTGTGGAGGCCTCCTATTTTTCGGATGTCTTGTTCATCGTTAAGGCTGTGGATGATGGATCCGGAGCATAGGAATAGTATTGCTTTAAAGAATGCGTGGGTACAGATGTGTAGGAAGGCTAGTTGGGGTTGGTTTAAGCCGATGGTGACCATCATTAGGCCTAGTTGGCTGGATGTGGAAAAGGCTACGATTTTTTTGATGTCATTTTGTGTTAGGGCACAGGCAGCGGTGAATAAGGTAGTTGTAGCTCCAAGGCAGAGGCAGGTTGTTAGGGCGATTTGGTTATGTTCCATTAGGGGGTGGAGTCGGATGAGTAGGAAGATGCCGGCTACGACCATGGTGCTGGAGTGTAGTAGGGCAGAGACCGGTGTTGGACCTTCTATTGCTGAGGGGAGTCAGGGGTGGAGACCGAATTGGGCTGATTTTCCTGTGGCAGCTAGGATTAAGCCCATGAGTGGTAGGGTTGCTTGGTTGTCTTGGGGGGAGGCGAATATTTGTTGAATTTCCCAAGTGTTTATGTTTATTGCAAATCACGCTATGCTTAAAATCAGTCCAATATCTCCCACTCGGTTGTAAATAACTGCTTGTAAGGCGGCGGTGTTGGCGTCCGCGCGTCCGTATCATCACCCGATTAATAGGAAAGATATAATGCCCACTCCTTCTCAGCCGATGAACAGTTGGAATATGTTGTTGGCTGTGACTAGGGTAATTATGGCAATCAAGAATAGGAGCAGATATTTGAAGAATCGATTTATGTTGGGGTCTGAGTGTATGTATCACGAGGCAAATTCTAAAATTGATCAAGTTACGTAGAGGGCTACGGGTGTAAAGATAATTGAGTATTGGTCGAACTTGAAGCTGATGTTAATGTCAAAGGTGGCAATATTTATTCAATGCCAGTTAGTAGTAATGACTTCTATGCCTTGGTCAAAGAATACTGCAAGGGGGAGTAGGCTAGCATAGAAGGCTGTTTGAACTGCGGTTTTGACATGGGTGGTTGCCCATTTTTTGTTGAGAGGGCTGGGGTTGAGGGATACGATAAGGGGGTATGTTAGAAGAATGAAAATGATTAGGAGGGTTGAGCTAAAGATGAGTGTTGGTGAATGCATAGCTTCTACTTGGAGTTGCACCAAGAGTTTTTGGTTCCTAAGACCAACGGATGAACTATTATCCTTTAAAAGCTGAGTGACCCATGGATTTGAACCATGGTGCTGAAGAATTAGCAGTTCTTAGTGCCCCCGGCTTCTCTCGGTGAACAAGGAGGGTTTAGCTCCCATCTTTAGAACCACAATCTAATATTTTGTTTAAACTATGCTTACAGAAACATCAGCCTCACATGAGTTCTGGCTTTAGCATTAGTAGAATAATGGGGATGAGGTGTAGTGCTATGAGTAGGTGTTCTCGTGTGTGGGATGGTTCAACTGCCATAATCAAGGTGGACACTGGGCCTCGTTGTGTTATTAGATACATGTAGAGGGAGTAGCTGGCGGTAATGAGGGTTCCTCCTCCTGTGAGGATAATTGTTCAGTTTGATCAGTTGAATATTGAGGTAATAATGACTAGTTCTCCCATTAGGTTGGGGAGGGGAGGGAGGGCCAGGTTGGCTAGGTTGGCGATAAATCATCATGTGGCTATTAGGGGTAGTACGGCTTGTATTCCTCGTGCAAGAAGCAGAGTTCGGCTATGAAGGCGTTCATAGTTAGTGTTTGCTAAACAGAATAATGCGGAGGATGCTAGGCCGTGTGCGATTATCAGAATAATGGCTCCGGTAAAGCCCCAGGGGGTTTGGATGAGGATTCCTGCTACTACTAGTCCTATGTGGCTTACTGATGAGTATGCAATTAGGGACTTTAGGTCTGTTTGTCGCAGACAAATTGACCCGGTCATGATAATGCCCCATAAAGCTAGAATAATAAATGGGTACGCGAGATTTTTGGATGTTGGTTCTAGCATAACAATCATTCGTATTATGCCGTAGCCGCCAAGTTTTAGTAGTACGGCGGCCAGGACTATGGATCCTGCAATTGGGGCCTCTACGTGCGCTTTTGGGAGTCAGAGGTGGGCCCCGTATAGGGGTATTTTCACTAGGAAGGCGATTAAGCAGGCCGCCCATCAGATTTTGTCGGCTCAAGTGCATAGCGGGGCGGGTTGTATATATTGAATAATCAATATTGAAAGGGAGCCTAGCTCTTTTTGCAGGATTAGTAGGGCAACTAGCAGGGGGAGGGATCCGGCTAGGGTATAAAATAGAAAATAGGTGCCTGCGTTAAGTCGTTCAGTTTGGTTTCCCCATCGTGTAATAATAATTAGGGTAGGGATTAGTGTGGCTTCAAATATGATGTAGAATAGGATGATTTCGGTGGCCCCAAAGGCTATAATTAGGAATAGTTGGAGGGACACTAGTAGGGTGATGTAGGTTCGTTGGCGGCTGATTGGTTCTGGGGAGATGTGGTTTTGGCTTGCTAGAATTATTAAGGGGAGAAGTCAGCATGTCAAGACGAGTAGGGGTGTGGAGAGCGGGTCTGTGCCCAGGTAGGGGTTTGAGGAGGTTCAACCGGTTTCTGAGTTTCAGTTGAGTAGAGTCAGGCTTGCGGTGGCAATGACTAGGGCTTGGGCTGTTGTTGTGGTTCAAAGTCATTTTGGGGTTGCAAGTCAGGTCGTTGGAAATAGCATTAGTGTTGGGATTATAATTTTTAGCATTGTAGGAGATTTAGATTTTGGAGGTGGTCTGTGCCATGTGTACGTGTGGTAGCTACAAGGAGGGCCAAGCCTGCTCCGGCTTCACATGCCGAGAATGCTAGTAGCAGTATTGGGGCGGTGGCGTAGGTGGTGGATTCTAGTTGAAGGGATCAGAGGGAGAGGGCGATAAATAGAGATAGTATCATTCCTTCTAGGCAGAGAAGGGCGGAGAGGAGGTGGGTTCGGTGGAAGGTCAATCCTATTAGTCCTAACATGAAGGCGGAGCTGAAGCTGAAGTGTACAGGGGTCATAAGACGACTATGGACTTGCACCATAATTAGTTGAGCCGAAATCAGCGGTCTTACTTTGGACTAGTCATCTATTCGGCCCATTCAAGCCCCCCTTGGGTTCATTCATAAATGAGGCCTAGGGTTAATAGGATTAAAATGGTTGTTGCTCAAAGTAGGGCGGCGGTGGGAGAGGCTAGTTGATCTCCCCATGGTAGGGGGAGTAATAGTGCAATTTCTAAGTCGAATAGGAGGAATAAGATTGCTACTAAAAAGAATCGCAGAGAAAAAGGAAGGCGGGCAGATCCGAGGGGGTCAAAGCCACACTCGTAGGGGGAGAGTTTTTCGGAGTCAGGGTTTATTTGTGGTAACCAGAATGCAACGACTGCTAGGATGCAGGATAGGGTGACTGCAATTGCTAGGACTGCTATAATTAGGTTCATTACCTTTCCTTGGATTTTAACCAAGGCTAAATGATTGGAAGTCACTTGTACTGAATGTTGATACTAGAAAGGTTATGATCCTCATCAATAAATAGAGACGTATAGGAATAGTCAAACTACATCTACGAAGTGTCAGTATCATGCGGCGGCTTCAAATCCAAAGTGGTGTTCAGATGTGAAGTGGTATTGGATTTGTCGGAGAAGGCAGACCACTAGGAAGGTAGAGCCGATGATGACGTGAAGTCCGTGGAACCCGGTTGCGACAAAGAAGGTGGAGCCGTATACCCCATCGGCGATGGTAAATGGAGCTTCGTAATATTCTATTGCTTGGAGGGCTGTGAAATAAAACCCTAATAGGATTGTTAGGGCTAGTGCTTGAATGGTTTGTTTGCGTTCGCGCTCTATAATGCTGTGGTGGGCTCAGGTGACTGTGACGCCGGAGGCTAACAGTACTGCTGTATTAAGTAGTGGTACTTCAAAGGGGTCTAAGGTGATAATGCCAGTTGGGGGTCAGCATCCGCCTAGCTCTGGTGTCGGGGCCAGACTTGCGTGGTAAAATGCTCAGAAAAAGCCCAGGAAAAAGAAAACTTCTGAGGTGATAAATAGAATTATCCCGTATCGAAGTCCTTTTTGGACAGGGGGTGTGTGGTGTCCTTGAAATGTGCCTTCTCGAATAATATCTCGTCATCATTGGTATATGGTTAGGAGAAGCAGGGTGAGTCCTATTGTTATAAGTACTGTGGAGTTAAAGTGGAATCAGACTGCAAGTCCCGATGTTATCAGGAGGGCAGCTACTGCGCCGGTTAGGGGTCAGGGGCTGGGGTCGACCATGTGATATGCGTGTGCTTGGCGGGCCATTAGACGTTTTCTTGTAGGTAGAGACTTAGTAGAAGAACAAATACGTATGCTTGAATTATTGCTACGGCTACTTCTAGCAGGGTTAGCAGAAATAGCACTGTTGATGTTAAAATAGCTACGGCCGGTATTATTGGAAGGAGTACGAAGGCGGCAGTGGCAATTAGTTGAATTAATAGATGACCTGCAGTTAGGTTTGCCGTGAGTCGAACGCCTAGTGCCAGTGGGCGGATAAATAGGCTGATTGTTTCGATAATAATTAAGACAGGGATGAGGGGAATGGGGGTTCCTTCTGGCAGCAGGTGGCCTAGGGCAGCGGTGGGTTGGTTTCGTATGCCAATAATTACGGTAGCTAGTCATAGGGGGACGGCGAGTCCCATGTTGAGGGAGAGTTGAGTTGTAGGGGTGAAGGTGTAGGGGAGAAGGCCGAGTAGGTTAAGTGTGATTAAGAGTAGTATTAGGGCTGTTAACAGAACAGCTCATTTGTGCCCGCCGAGATTGATGGGTAGTATGAGTTGTTGTGTAAAGCGGTTAATGAATCAACCTTGGAGGGTTAAGAGGCGGTTGTTTAGTCATCGGTTAGTGGGGGTGGGGATGAGTACTCATGGAAGGCTGAGTGCTAGAGCAATTAAGGGGATTCCCAGGTGTGTGGGGCTCATGAATTGGTCAAAAAAGCTTAGGATCATGGTCAGGTTCAGGGTTCAGGTTTAATCTTTTCTGCGTTTTTATGGGTGGGTTCGTTCGTGAAGGTATGGCCTAGCACTTTGGGTGGTAGAACAATTAGGAAAATAAGTCATGAGAAAACTAAAATTATAAATCATGGGCTGGGGTTAAGTTGGGGCATGTCACTAAGGGTGGTTGGGGGTCACCAGTCTTTAGCTTAAAAGGCTAACGCTATTCCCTATTTAGCTTCTTAGTGAGGATTCTTCTAGTATTAATGAAGATCAGTTTTCAAAGTGTTCTAGGGGGACTGCTTCAACTACAATTGGCATGAAGCTGTGGTTAGCTCCGCAGATTTCAGAACATTGGCCATAATAAACTCCCGGTCGTGAGGTAATAAAGGCTGTTTGATTTAGGCGTCCGGGCACTGCGTCTATTTTGATGCCCAGGGCTGGCACCGCTCAGGAGTGGAGTACGTCTTCTGCGGAAACTAGAACTCGAATTGGGGATTCTATGGGCACTACCATTCGATGGTCTGCTTCTAGGAGTCGGAATTGTCCTGGGGCGAGGTCTTGTGTGGGGATTATGTAGGAGTCGAAGCCCAGGTCTTCATAGTCCGTATATTCATAACTTCAGTATCACTGGTGTCCTATAGCTTTAATTGTCAGGTGGGGGTCATTAATCTCGTCTATTAGGTAAAGAATTCGAAGGGAAGGTAGGGCAATTAAGATTAAAATTACTGCTGGGAGTACTGTTCATACAATTTCAATTTCTTGGGAGTCCAGTACATATTTGTTTGTTAGTTTAGTTGACACCATGGCCACAATAATGTAAAGTACTAGAGTGCTGATTAGGAAGACAATCATTAGTGTGTGGTCATGGAAGTGGAGAAGTTCTTCTATTACAGGTGAGGCCGCGTCTTGGAATCCTAATTGTGATGGATGTGCCATTTAGTCCTTGGACTTAAGGCACGCAGGCCTTTAACCTGCAACTCTGCCTTGACAAGGCAGTGTTATAGCAATTTTACTAGTGTCTCATGGGAATAAGAAAGTGGCAGAGCGGTTATGCGGCTGGCTTGAAACCAGCAAATGGGGGTTCGATTCCTTCCTTTCTCGTGGCTGGTTAGTTAGTTGATTGCACTTGCACAAAGGCAGGCTCTTCATAGGTGTGATATGGGGGTGGGCAGCCGTGAAGTCACTCTACGTTTGTGGTTGTTAGTTCTACTGACATAACTTCTCGTTTAGCCGCGAATGCTTCTCACAGAATAAATAGGAATATAATCACAGCAACTAATGAGATTAGTGAGCCGATTGAGGAGACGGTGTTTCACAGGGCGTATGCGTCTGGGTAGTCTGAGTATCGGCGAGGCATTCCTGCGAGGCCTAGGAAGTGTTGGGGGAAGAATGTTAAATTGACACCTACAAATATTACAGCAAAGTGGATTTTGGACCAGGTGCCGTGTAGTGTATAACCTGTGAAAAGCGGGAATCAGTGTACGAAGGCCCCTATAATGGCGAACACAGCTCCCATTGATAATACATAGTGGAAATGTGCTACAACGTAGTAGGTGTCGTGAAGTACAATATCTAGAGACGAGTTGGCTAAGACAATTCCCGTTAAGCCTCCCACTGTGAATAGGAAGATAAAGCCTAAGGCTCAAAGTAGAGGGGTATCTCATTTAATTGAACCACCATGAAGGGTGGCCAATCAGCTAAAGACTTTGACACCTGTGGGGATGGCAATAATTATTGTGGCGGAGGTAAAGTAGGCCCGTGTGTCTACGTCCATTCCAACTGTAAACATGTGATGAGCTCATACGATAAAGCCTAGTAGCCCAATGGCCATCATGGCTCATACTATCCCTATGTAGCCAAAAGGTTCCTTTTTGCCAGCATAGTATGCCACAATATGGGAGATCATGCCGAATCCCGGTAGAATTAGAATATATACCTCTGGGTGGCCAAAGAATCAAAATAGGTGTTGGTAGAGGATGGGGTCTCCTCCTCCGGCTGGGTCAAAGAAGGTGGTGTTTAAATTTCGGTCTGTTAGGAGCATTGTGATCCCTGCAGCTAGCACTGGCAGTGATAGTAGGAGAAGTACGGCCGTGATTAATACAGATCACACAAATAGAGGTGTCTGATATTGGGATACTGCGGGGGGTTTCATGTTAATAATGGTGGTAATAAAATTAATAGCCCCCAAAATGGACGAAACCCCAGCCAGGTGAAGGGAGAAAATGGTTAGGTCTACAGAGGCTCCTGCATGGGCCAGGTTTCCCGCCAGTGGGGGGTAAACAGTTCACCCTGTGCCGGCTCCGGCCTCTACCCCAGAGGAGGCTAAAAGGAGTAGGAAGGATGGGGGTAGGAGTCAGAAGCTCATATTGTTCATGCGAGGAAATGCCATGTCTGGGGCCCCAATTATTAGGGGGACCAGTCAGTTTCCGAATCCGCCAATTATGATGGGTATTACTATAAAGAAAATCATGACAAAGGCGTGGGCTGTGACGATAACATTGTAGATCTGATCATCGCCAAGCAGGGCACCGGGTTGGCTCAGTTCGGCACGGATCAGAAGGCTGAGGGCTGTGCCGACTATGCCTGCTCAGGCACCAAATACTAAATACAGGGTGCCAATATCTTTGTGGTTAGTAGAAAAGAATCAACGGGTGATTGCCACAGGTAAGATGGCTGAGCGTTTAAGCGGTGGGTTGTAGCCCCATGCACAGAGGTTAAAGTCCCCTTCTTACCAAGTCCCGTGGTGAAGATCACATCAGATTGCAAACCTGAAGACGCGGGCTCGTCGCCTGCCGGGACTTCCTCCCGCCTCCCTCCCGTTATGGCGGGAGGAAGTAGATGAATGCTCGCTGGATAGGGCACTTAGCTGTTAACTAAGATTTTGTAGGATCGAGGCCTTCTCATCTAGTAAGGCTTTAGCTTAATTAAAGTATCTGGGTTGCATTCAGAAGATGTGGGGTAATATCCTGCAAGTCTTAAACAGGGGCTAGGAGATTTTCACTCCTGCTTAAAGCTTTGAAGGCTTTTGGTCTAGATTGCTATCCTAAGCCCCTATGTTGTTAGGGCTATAATTGCTGGTGTGATGGGTAGTAGGGCCAGTGCTAGTGTGGTGGTGATTGATAGGGTTATGGTGGTTTGGGATGATTTTTGTCGTCATGTTGAGGTGTTGTTGTTGGTGTTGGGGGCAATTGTTAGGGTTATTGCATAACACATTCGTAGGTAGAAGAATAGGCTGAGTAGGGCGGCTAGGGCTATGATTGATGCTGTGAGGGGAAGGTCCTGTTTGGTTAGTTCTTGGAGGATGAGCCATTTGGGTATAAATCCTGTTAATGGGGGGAGGCCTCCTAGGGAAAGTAGTGTTATTATTGCTATTGTGGTTATTATGGGGGTTTTTGATCAAGTGAGAGTCAGTGCATTTAGTTTTGTGGAGGCCACGTTTTTGAATGTTAGGAAGGTCGCAGTAGTTATGGTAATATATAGGATTAGGTTTAGGATGGCAAGGTTTGGGGAATACTGTATGACAATCATTATTCAACCTAGGTGGGCGATTGATGAGTATGCTAGGATTTTTCGTAGTTGTGTTTGGTTTAGGCCGCCCCATCCGCCAATGATGGTGGAGGCTAGGCCTAGCATAATTACCAGAGTTGGGTTTATTATTGGACTGATTTGGTAGATTAGGGCAAATGGGGCCAGTTTTTGTCAGGTCGAGAGGATGAGACCTGTGGTGAGGTCGAGGCCTTGCAGTACTTCTGGGAGTCAGTAGTGGACGGGGGCTAGTCCAATTTTTAGGGCCAGGGCCATGGTAATTAGGACTAAGGCTGTGGGGTTGGACATTTCTTGGATGTTTCATTCTCCTGTTATTCAAGCATTGGTGGTACTGGCAAATAAAATTATAGCTGCGGCTGTTGCTTGGGTGAGAAAGTATTTAGTTGTGGCCTCGACTGCTCGAGGGTGATGTTGTTGTGCTATTAGGGGGATGATGGCTAGTGTACTGATTTCTAGGCCTATTCATGCTAAAAGTCAGTGGGAGCTTGCAAATGTTAGGGTAGTTCCAATTCCTAGGCTTGAAAGCAGGATGGCAAGTACGTAGGGGTTCATTAGTAAAGGAAGGATTTTAACCAACATGTTTGGGGTATGGGCCCAAAAGCTTTAATTAGCTGACTTTACTAGGAAGTGGTGTAGTGGAAGCACCAAGAGTTTTGATCTCTTGAGGATGGGTTCGAACCCCTTCTTTCTAAGGAAGCGAGGGGACTTGAACCCCTATTATCCACTCTATCAAAGTGGCCCTTAACCTTCAGGCACGATTCCTATATTGTGCTAGATTTGTGGTGGTAGTCCAGCAGAGGCAATTGGTAGGGAGACATGTCATAATACAAGGGCTAGGGTGATAGGGAGGAAGTTTTTTCATACTAGGTGTATTAGTTGGTCGTATCGGAATCGTGGGTACGAGGCCCGTACCCATAGAAATAGTATTGATAACATTGAGGCTTTGACTATGAGGTTAAGTGCTGTTATTTCAGGTAACATTGGGTTGTGGTAAGCCCCTAGGAATAGGATTGTGGAAAGGGTATTTATCAGGAGGATGTTGGCGTATTCAGCTAAGAAAAATAGGGCGAAGGGTCCTCCCGCATATTCTACGTTGAAGCCGGAGACTAGTTCTGATTCCCCTTCTGTGAGGTCGAAAGGGGCTCGGTTTGTTTCGGCGAGGGTAGAGATGTATCATATTGCTGCGAGGGGTCAGCCTGGGGCTAGCAGTCAAATTGCCTCTTGTGTGATATTGAAGGTGTGTAGGGTGAAATTGCCAGTGAAGATAATTATACATAAGAGGATCAAGCCAAGGCTTACTTCGTAGGAGATTGTTTGCGCTACCGCTCGAAGTGCCCCGATTAGGGCGTATTTTGAATTGGAGGCTCAACCGGAGCCTAAGATTGAGTATACGGCTAGACTGGATAGGGCTAGGATAAATAGGATGCCTAGGTTGAGGTCTGCGACTGGGTAGGGTATTGGTAGCGGTATTCATAGGGTAAGGGCTAAGGTTAGTGCTATAATGGGGGTTGCTAAAAATAAAAATGGGGAGGCTGTGGTGGGGCGTACGGGTTCTTTAATAAATAGTTTGATACCATCAGCGATGGGTTGTAGGAGGCCATAGGGTCCAACGATGTTTGGGCCTTTTCGTAGTTGTATATAACCTAGCACTTTTCGTTCGATGAGGGTTAAAAATGCTACTGCTAATAGGATTGGAACGATGTATGCTAGTGGATTAATTAGGTAGGTTAGTAGGTGAGAGGTCATAGCTAAGAAGAGGATTTGAACCTCTGTTGGAAAGGGCTTAGGCCTTTTGCAATTACCAAGCTCTGCCATCTTAGCTTTGCCCTATTCTAGGGGGGAGGTTTGTGCCCCTTTACCTATTTTAGTTGTTTTCATTAGGTTGGGGTGAGGCATACTTGTAGCATTGGCCCCAGCCTTCCGGTCCTTTCGTACTAGGAAGGGTCACTGCATAGATAGAAACTGACCTGGATTACTCCGGTCTGAACTCAGATCACGTAGGACTTTAATCGTTGAACAAACGAACCCTTAATAGCGGCTGCACCATTAGGATGTCCTGATCCAACATCGAGGTCGTAAACCCTTTCGTCGATATGGACTCTTAGAAAGGATTGCGCTGTTATCCCTAGGGTAACTTGGTTCGTTGATCAGGCTTGTAGCCTGGGTCATTGTTCGTCAGATGTTCTGTTGCTTTGGGCTGTCGCCCTAGGTTTTAGGGGCAGTGCCCCCGTCGACATGGAGGCTATTTTGTCCTCCGTGGTCGCCCCAACCGAAAACATTAGGATCAGGGTACTATTATGCTTTTAGCTGTTATTTCCGTGGGTGGTTGGCTTGATAGCATAGTTGATCTTGTGTTTTAAGCTCCATAGGGTCTTCTCGTCTTATGGGGTTATGCTCGCCTCTGCACGAGCAGGTCAATTTCACTGACTGGAAAAAGGAGACAGTTGAGCCCTCGTTATGCCATTCATACAGGTCTTCATTTAAAAGACAAGTGATTACGCTACCTTCGCACGGTCAAAATACCGCGGCCGTTAAACTTTTGGTCACAGGGCAGGCGGGACCTCTAATACATTGGTTTGCAAGAGGCGATGTTTTTGGTAAACAGGCGAGGCTCGTGTTTGCCGAGTTCCTTCTTTTTCTTTTAGTCTTTCCTTGATGGTGCACTCCTGTGTTGGGTTAACGGTTGTGTTTTACAGGGTTTTCTTGATTTCTATTATTATTCTGTACTTCCCTCTTTGGTTGGGTCCGTTATTTGTCAGTGGTGGGTCCGATCTGGCTTACACGTGTGCTTGGAGAAGGTCGTGCCTTCTTGTTACTAATTTTAGCATTATTGCTTCTATAGTTATATAGAGTGGCTCTGTAGGTTTAGGGGATTGTGATTGTTTTATCGGGATAATAGGATGGGGTTTTGTCTGAGCTTTAACGCTTTCTGTGCAGGTGGCTGCTTTTAGGCCCACTGAAACAAAGTCCCTTTGATTTAATGTGATCTTTATCCGCCTGTTAAGGTTGTGTTCTTTTTCAAGAGAGCTGTACCTCTCTTGAATAACTCTTAAGGTTTTCTTGATGTCTTTGTTGGTAATGACCTGGGTGACAGTAGAAGCCTTGAGGCTGAACTAATATTCATTTCCTGAGCAACCAGCTATTACTAGGCTCGTTAGGTTTGTCGCCTCTACTCGGAGATCTTCCCACTCTTTTGCCACAGAGACGGGTTTGCCCTATTAGGCTGTCTCGGAGTAGCTCGTCTAGTTTCGGGGGGTCAGACTAAAGTTCTCTTCGCCTGATAAGAACTGGCTAAATCATGATGCAAAAGGTACAAGTTTTAATCTTTGCTTTTTATTGCTTTAACAAGTTGTTTCACTTTCTCTTTCAGCTTTCCCTTGCGGTACTTTCTCTATTGCGCTGCTTTATCCTTTTCTATCGCCTATACTGGGGAGATTAAATGGTTTGTTTATTTTTTTTGATCTTATGGGGGGTTATATATAAATATTCATTTGTGATGTGTATGGTGAGGCTAGCTATTCAGCTCAAAATGATCTGATTTGCACAGATGTCCCCTCGGTGTAAGGGAGGTGCTTTTCTATTGAGCTACATTTTGGTTGTTCCAAGTGCACCTTCCGGTACACTTACCATGTTACGACTTGCCTCCTCTTGTTTGGGTTGTAGATTTATATATTTGGGGTATTCCTTTGAGGAGAGTGACGGGCGGTGTGTGCGCGCCTCATAGCCGGCTTCAAAAGAATTTTCTATTTTCTTTTTACTGCTAAATCCACCTTCAATCACTGGTTTCACAGTGTTATTCGTGTATTTTCTGTGTCAGAAAATGTAGCCCATTTCTTTCCACTTCATTCGCTACACCTCGACCTGACGTTTTTGGGTGTGCCATTTTTGCTTACTATTAGTCTTTCACAGGGTAAGCTGACGACGGCGGTATATAGGCGGTAATGACAAGAAGTGGTGAGGTTTAACGGGGATTATCGGTTCTAGAACAGGCTCCTCTAGGTGGGTCTGGGGCACCGCCAAGTCCTTTGGGTTTTAAGCTAGCGCTCGTAGTACCCTGGCGGGCAATATGTGTAATTTATCACCAAAGTTTATGACTGAGCATAGTGGGGTATCTAATCCCAGTTTGTGTCTCAGTTGTCGTGGGTTCAAGGGGTCCTTGTTGGGTAGAGCTACCTTCGTGGTTGGGCTTCGGGCTCTCAGGTGCGTATGACAGCTTAGGGGGCTTTTGGCTCTAGTGTAATAGGTATCCTTTAATCACGCTTTACGCCGTGAACTATCAGTTGGGGCCTCTCGTATAACCGCGGTGGCTGGCACGAGTTTTACCGGCCCTCTTAACTCTGGCTGAGTCGAGCTTACGCTCATAGCTCAATGTTTATCACTGCTGAGTTCCCTTGGGGGTGTGGCTTAGCAAGGCGTCTTGGGCTGCGGCTGCGTGCCTGATACCTGCTCCTTTTCCCCTATGGTTGGGGGATTAAGGGCATTCTCACAGGGGTGCGGAGACTTGCATGTGTAAATTGGGTTAAAATTGATAGTAAGGCCAGGACCAAGCCTTTGTGCCTGCGGAGTTGTCTAGGACCCATCTTAACATCTTCAGTGTTATGCTTTAGTTAAGCTACGCTAGC